TTCTTTTATTGCCCTCCTGTCGTCAATTGACAGTTGACAGTATTATTTATATATATATATAATTTGATATGACTTTGATATGATTTAGGGCTCAATAGAATTTCCAAATCAGACTTTGGTAAATCATTTTTTTTTTTTGCATCTCCTGCTCTGCTGATTCAGAGGTACCGTCTCTTGGATCCAATGCAAAACTCTTTCTGAATGAGAGAGATAAAGACGAGAAAGACCAATGAAATAAAGTTGAAAGATTGTATAGTTTAATGGTAAAGGTTGATTACCATTAACCCCCAGAAAAGTTGACGAGTTTTTCGATTTGATTCATATCCTATTCATCTTCTAAAGGTGTCCCTCGGCTGATTTATATTAAGTTAAGGTGGCCTTAGGCCTTATTCCCTATTGTATTTGTATTGTGTAGTGTTGATTTCCTAAAGGTGGCCATAGGCCCCTATGGTCCATTGGTGCCCCTATGGTCCAGTGGTTACGACCTCTCTCTTTCACGGAGAAAACGAGGGTTCAAGTCCCTCTAGGGGTATACCAAGACCATAGGAGTAGGATTTTATCAAAAGTGAAATGTATTTGTCAAGTCCGCCTGGGAGACGAAAGGAAGTTGATTATGGAACGTCTAATTAGGCGTTGGGTCGATGCCCGAGTGGTTAATGGGGACGGACTGTAAATTCGTTGACAATATGTCTACGCTGGTTCAAATCCAGCTCGGCCCAAAAAGTCGCCAATCTACTATCAGATGGTAGAACCCTCTTGTTCTTAAGAAATACCTGATAAGAGAGAATAAAAAAGAATCAAAATTTTCTGTTAGATCTCTTCTTATTTCCCTGGGATTGTAGTTCAATAGGCAAGAGCACCGCCCTGTCAAGGCGGACGTTGCGGGTTCGAGCCCCGTCAGTCCCGACGGATCCAATAAGTACATCAATTCACCTCCCCGTTTTATGTGAAATGAAAGAAGGGACAGAGATCATAATTTAATTCCGAAGGGGTTTCCCCTCTTTTTTTCAGGATTCTGTCGAAGAAAGAACAAACCCTAAACTAAAATAAAATGAAAATAACTAAAATAGTGAAGTGAAGTTGATAGAATATTCCATCTTTTCTCCCGCGACTCCTCTTTCTCATACTTCTTTGTCTTCCAAAGAAAATTGGATCATTCAAATTTACAACCTAATTCCTCTCTTTTTCCACTTCGCTTATATTTTTTGTTGGCGTTTTGTAGTTAATGGAAACGGACGAAGATACTTCATTTGATGGTTCTATACGGAAGACCTAAGGTAGGTTATAGAAAAGAAAGAACAGAAAAGAAGGATAAATAAAGGAATTTTTGATTGGTCCGGGAATCCAATCTTGGATTCGATATGGATAAAAGATCTTCGTATGTTATACTATTCAATTCTCGACGACGAATTAATTTAATAGCTCAGATATTGTTATTCATGATATTGATCCGATTCAAGATCATCGATAGGTAATGCATTCATTGAATTGACAGGTGAAAGATTTATCATCTCTATGGGATTAAATCCCGAGTTATTGTGAAATAAAAAAACGATGAGATTGAGATTATGGAAGTAAATATTCTTGCATTTATTGCTACTGCACTGTTCATTTTAGTTCCTACTGCTTTTCTACTTATCATTTACGTAAAAACAGTCAGTCAAAATAATTAATTACTTGAAATGAAACTTGACTTCTGAGTTCTTATCAATAGTTGAAGAAATCAAATCAAAAGAATTCTTTTTTGCGTCTTAAATGAAATCAACGGGCTATAATGAGCGGTATTCTATGAGATCTGAGAGTATGGTAAGAAAGAAATTTCTTTCTTACCATACTCTCTATTAGTGTTATAGTAGTGTATAAAGTTGTACTTTACTTTATAATAAAGTTGGTATACTATATTAGCTTCTATCTTCAATATATGTAGTGATTAATCCATATATGGAATTCACGTAGCACCCAATTCTCTTTCTTTCTGAAATAATTGTTTTACTGTTATATAATAAAATTCTCCACTAGAATCCAATGGAATTTCGAAATGAAGAAATTTTGATTTGAAAATTATTTCAATTCAAATAAAAAATGCGTTGCAGAACGATCTATAAAACAATTGATACCGTTTCATTCCTAAACTAAATTAGTAGTCCTTCTAAAGTCCACTTCTTCCCCATACTACGAGTGAAAGGGAAAATGTAAAGACTACCATTAAAGCAGCCCAAGCGAGACTTACTATATCCATGTCAATTATGTCCCTTATCTTTATGATAGAAATATTCCATTATTGTATTGCTCACTAATAATAGTAGAATCCATGGTCCAGAGTCAAAAAGGTATTCTGGTCGAACACTATTGATGAACCAATCAAAAAAATCCATTTCTAAAAAATTCCTATATGATTTCTAATCGAGAAAGACTAAACACAACTAAAATACACAATGACGCTACAAAGGAATGTTACTAATGGAACATATAGTAATAAAAAAAGAGGGACCATTCTTTGTTGCCCTTCGTTGCCCTTCAAAGTACAAATAGATCAATTGCTATCTATTACATACTTTTATTTCCTATTTGATCTAATCCATACCCTTTCCTTTCCCGATTGTCTCTCTGAAGCAGTTGGGAGATAGTATATTATACTCTTGACGAGGGGTTTCAAAAAAAATAATAATTTTTTTCACTTTTTATAGAAAAAGGTAAATTATCCATCAAATCTCAATCTAATAGTGATTGAATGCCTGAACACTCAGAGATTCTCGCGAGTTTATCTATATATGTAGATTACATAAAGGACTTTCCACAACTAGTTAGCCGCCGGCTATGCCAATGAAATTCAAGACCCAATCAGTAGACATTACATTAGCAGTAGAAGGGAATCGGGAAGTCTTCGACCATTATAATATAATCTTTCTTTGAATTTTAGATTGAAAGATTTCCAATCTTTTACAAAATCCACAGAACAGATGTTTAGAATCAACCAAGTATCAACAATCGCCTTATTCTGTTCTGTTGGGCAAAATTAGGGTGATTTATATCAGCAGATAATAAATTTTGATTCGTTTGTTAATGAGGCGGCACCCGGATTTGAACTGGGGAAAAAGGATTTGCAGTCCCCCGCCTTACCACTCGGCCATGCCGCCAAAACACAATAAAAAAAATTTTATGGGTTGGATTACTAAACTTTAGTTTATTGTACTTGCATCCCTTTTTTAATTTCATCCTTTTTTTTTCTAAATTTATAAAAATTATAAAAGAAACCCTTTTCCCCTTTTGTTTGACCACCCCTTCGATTGATTGTATAGTATCTCAAAACATACAATGTCGAAAAACTTCCCCTCACTTTTCTATTGAAAAATCAAATGTATATTTTCATTCAAAAAAGCCAAAATTTATGACACAAAATTTATGACAAATGGGAACCATTAACTATTCGTTGACTGAGAATTCCTGAATGATTCTTGGATTTGAATCTAAAATTGGGTTTGCCTAATGACATAAGAAACTACAAAACATACTTAATTGATTCTTAATCGTTTCAATTTCCATTATAACAAAAACGATAAGTATATGTAAACCCCACAATGGAAATTCTTACACAGATACCAAATTGGGTATCTTTTTTAGAGTATGTTTCCTATACCTATAAATATATGGAATTCGTTGGAACAAAAAAAGGCCCGGCTGGGTATTGACCGGGCCAGGCCCAAAAGGCACTTCGAACAAAATAAAAGCAAGAAGGTCTTCTTTATTTATCTTTCTATTTGGATCTTTCGAGCATCTAAATGGAATTGCTAATTATATAATAACGATAAAGAATGTGAAAGAAATACTTTCGTTAATCCTTACTTGATGTGTAATGTAACATAGTAATTATCTTTTTCAATTGGGAGAGATGGCTGAGTGGACGAAAGCGGCGGATTGCTAATCCGTTGTACGAGTTATTCGTACCGAGGGTTCGAATCCCTCTCTTTCCGTTTCCGTTGATGACTTTCTATTTTTTTCTTTCAAATTTCGCAAACCCCTTTTGATTTTTTTACTAGTTAAATGTATGGAATATGAATATATAAAATAAAATCTTAAGAAAATTGTAAATCAAGCAAGAAAAACGAAATTTTTATTTTATTCTTCACGTCCAGGATTACGTCCTGGATCATTGGATAGGAATCCAAAGATGAAGAGAGAAACAAAGAATATTACTACTGTGTAAACGAAAAGTTTGAGAGTAAGCATTACACAACCTCCAAGATCATTTTTTGAAAAAGAAAAACGAGAAAAGATAATAGATCCTCCATTTTTATATCACATATCCTATTTTGACACCAAGAAAAGAATTCTAGAAATAGAAAAGAATGTTCAGAAATTCAACTGAAGTTTAAATTTGTAATAAGAGTCTTTGATTATCACAAATCACTTTCATACCCACAATTAGATATTCTAAGGGACCCTAACCTAATAAGGTATTTCGCCGGAAAAAGGATTAGAATGGGGAAATGGGGCTAGCCAAGAATTTCAATGTTTGAATTGAAGGTTCATACTCCCAGACTTATTTGATTTTATCAATTGTTATAATTTTTCTCGAATAAATCATGAATTTTCTAGGATAGTATTCAAGATCTTATCGAAAACTTACAGCAGCTTGCCAAACAAAGGCTAAAAGAAAAAAGAACAGGGGTATGACTGGCATAACATCTACGATTGGATTCAAAAAAGCATAGGCTTCGGGCAATTTGGCGAAGAAAAGACTACTCGGATAAAGGGCAGAATTAAGACAGATCAAACTAAAGATATTAAGCATAACAGACATTTTGTTCGTCGAGATAATTGCATTTTGATTGAGTTATTTATATAAGGAAAAATGAAGAAAGTAAGGTAGACAAAAAACTCCTTCTTTTTCCGCTCAATCAAAAATCCTCCAATTCTCAAAGGAGAATAGAAGAAATCATACTTTCATACAATATCTTAATTGAATTGTATGTAATGATCAATAAATTCAGTTGAATTCTAGATATACACATGTCAAAATCCTAGCACGAATCTATAATATATTCTATAAAGAAGAAAGATTTTCTATAGATAGTTGGGCTGGAATTGACGAACACTTAATACCAATATTATTCTTTATTAGTATTAGTGTCCAATAAAAATATAAATGGGGCGTAGCCAAGTGGTAAGGCAACGGGTTTTGGTCCCGCTATTCGGAGGTTCGAATCCTTCCGTCCCAGAGCATATCCATTGTATCCGAATACATCTTTTTTGTTCAACAAGGTTCTGTTTCAAGGTCTAATATTGGATAGAATATTATTCTTCTTTCTTTTTTGATTTTGAATGATTCTTTTCGGAATCATATCTCAGTTTTTCACAAACTGAACTAAATCAAGTTCAAATGACATGCAAATGTAACTGAATCCTTTTGTGATCCAGATAAAGATAAGATGGGGCATAGATCACAGTTGCAGAAAGATTACTTAACCTCAGGTTAAACAAAATATGAAAATACATATAAAACGAGGAAGTGCTTAGCCTATGGGTATGTATTGTTATCCTATTTCAGTGACAATAGTCTTTCTATTTTTGTGAAAAAGAATTTGCATCCCTAAAATATTCAAATTTAAATATTTAACAATGATTTTTCTTTTTATTGTTCGATCTATTTAGCTTATTCGCTTTAAATCATTGACAATTCTATTCGAAAAGAAACAGAGATTCTTATTCTTATTTCTTATGATAATCAAATGTAGGCTTTACTGTAAAAGTAAAACTTGACTCAAATAATGATGTCGAAGTAGGAAACTTTTTCAATTATCAAGATTTGTAATGATTCCTTATGAGTTGAATCTTTGAGAAGTTGGAAATGGGTCAGTCTATCTTATTGAGTCACTTGAACAGGCAGAGTCAAATAGAATTTATTTATTCGTGTTATTTCTGTTAGTTATGTTATTTCTATATTTAGATTTCTGGATATTTCTGTTAGATATTTTTTTGAGATATAGATTTATAGAAAAAATTTCCGTTCATACAAAAAAAGCCCGGGTCTTGCTAAGATTTCTTCAGAAAAAATATTTATTATCTATGTAGCTAAGAAAAAATCTAAATGACTATGTCTCTGTACCGACTGAACCAATGACTATTCATGATTCCATAATTGAATCAATTCCATACTGGTTCCAAATTAGAGGAATGTTATGGTAAAACTTCGTTTAAAACGATGTGGTAGAAAGCAACGTGCGACTTGAAAGACACGATCCGGTGTGGATTTTTATTCTTACATCCACCATTTTCTTTTATATAGGAATGAAGGTGCTCTTGGCTCGACGTCGTTTGTTCTATTCTAACCCTTCTTTTTTTATTGGGTTATAATGTAAATAGTTCATGATGGAGCTCGAGTAGAAAGTATTGATTAATTTCTCAGGGGCAACGATCTAGGGTTAATGCCAATCAATAAATTGGAACAACTTCGTAAGTATATCTTCGATATCGATATAGAAATTGAAAGGATCCGATTCGAGCAAATTTTCAATTAAAAAAAATTGTTGGAACCGCAAAACTTTTTCGATCCACAGTGTATCGCGCACGAATCAACCGTCGGTATGATTCTAGAAAGAAATCACAAAAGGGGTATGTTGCTACCATTTTGAAAGGATTAAGAAGCACCGAAGTAATGTCTAAACCCAATGATTTAAAACAAAGATAAAGGATCCCAGAACAAGGAAACACCGCTTCAATTGTCTCACAGATCCGAATAAAGAATCCAAATAGATTTTCAACGAGACAAAAGGGGGGTTAAAGACCACTCAATAAAAAAATATCTTAATTTTATTTAATAGATTTTCTAATTATTGAACTTGAGTTATGAGTACAAATGATTTTTTAGTTTTCAGGAAGGAAGTTAAAGAAAAATGACTATGAGTTAAATTATAGGCTAATTTCTTTTACGTTTACTATTTATTATAATTTTATCCATAGACAAAACTTCAAATCATTTTTTCTTGAGCCGTACGAGGAGAAAACTTCCTATACGGTTCTAGGGGGGGGTTCTTTTTGATCTACATCTATCCCGATGAGCCGTCTATCGAATCGTTGCAATTGATGTTCGATCCCGAAGAGAAGGAAGAGATCTTCGGAAAGTGGGTTTTTATGATCCGATCAAGAATCAAACTTATTTAAACGTTCCCGCTATTCTCTATTTCCTTGAAAAAGGCGCTCAGCCTACAGGAACTGTTCAGGATATTTTAAAAAAGGCAGAGGTTTTTAAGGAACTTTGCCCTAATCAAACGAAATTCAATTAAATTAAGGAATTAAATTAAGGAAATAAAAACTAAGGGTAGGATAGTGATTTCTATATAATTTTGGATATCTTTTCTATACTATGTTTTTCTTATTTCCTTCTTTTCTTGCTCTATTAGTATCTATTTATCATTGCTTTTATAGAATGTTTTTCTAACGAAAACCTTATTTGATTGATCCTCACAAAATCAAAAATTCTTGCCTATAATCGGGTGGTTT